TCCCCAATTACTTTTCTTTTTTGTTTGTCCACTATGTATTATATTCAATAAATAAAATATTATATGTCATAAAGAAAGGTTCTAAGATAGAAAAATTTGTCTATTTTCGACACAAGCAAGAAGGAGGCGGACTCTAGGAAAAAAGAATCCCTCCTAGAGTCCTGTTTTAGCCATTTTAATTTCTACTTTTCTTAAAATTTTCTGTCTATATTATATATCTATTTTATGTTTAGTATAGAATCGAATTTCTTCTATTATAGAAAAATTTTTCTATTCTAGAGCACTGAAATTTGAAAAAAAAAAAATAGTGACATAATCATAATATTCGAATTTATTGTATTGTAGGGTTAAAAAAAAACAAAGAAATAGAAATAAAGTCAAATAGTTTTCTTCACAATATACATACTAGAACTGACCAGTATTACGATAGAAGAAATTCCCTAAATATAGTAGAAAAACACTAGAAAAAAGAAAATGTCTTTTCATACCTCGTTTTATTATATTATACAAAATTGCATGAATTATCAACAAAAACTTTGTTCTTTTTATGAGCTTACCATATTGATAAATCTGAAGGCCTAGAAATTCATTTCGGACAATTGAACCTTCTCAAATTGTTTCTTCTTAAGAACTAAAAAGATTTGTGCTAAAATAATGGATGCCAAGAAGAACAAGAGACCTTGTACACGTAACGGATCTTGAAGTACTATTTCCGCATCCCCCTGACCAAATCCACCCACATTGGGATTACTTGTTAATGGTTGATCAAGTTTGATGGATTCACCTTCTGAAACAAGAAGTTCTGGTCCTGGAGGTATAATATCAATCACTTCACGTCCATCTGATGCATCTACTATAATTATTTCGTATCCCCCTTTTTCCTTTCGTATGATTTTTTTGATTATACCTGATGCTGTAGCATTATAAACATTATTATTACTCTTGCTTCCGTCAAGATAAATTTGACCCCTTCCCCTGTTCCCGCCTACGTATATAGGATATTTTAAGAAATGAATATCTCTCTTAGTAACGGGATCTGGGGAAAGAATAGGAAAGGTGATTTCATTATATTTCTGACCAGGAACAGGACCTACCACAAGAATATTTTTTTTTGTAGGGCGATAGTTTTGAAAAGACAGATTACCTATCTTTTCTTTAATCTCAGGCGAAATACGATCGGAAGGAGCCAATTCAAAACCCTCCGGTAAAATAAGAACAGCCCCCACATTCAAAGCCCCTTTTTTACCATTAGCAAGAACTTGTTTCACTTGCATATCATAAGGAATTCGAACAACTGCTTCAAATACAGTATCAGGAAGTACCGTTTGTGGAACCTCAATATCCACAGGCTTATTAGCTAAATGGCAATTGGCACATACAATACGGCCAGTTGCTTCTCGTGGATTTTCATAACCCTGCTGTGCAAAAATGGGATATGCATTTGAAATGGGTGCTCGAGTTATTATATATATCATAATCGATATCGAAATAGATCGAGTAATCTCTTCCTTTATCCAAGAAAAAGCATTTCTAGTTTGCATGGTCTAATCATTAATCCTAAAAACTTCTACAATAAGATTAGGTAGGTTACTGGCATAGTTCCCTATCCATGATTCTGTTATTTACTGAAATTAGTTTCCTGAAATATATAAGGAATCCCTTGATGGGGGTATAAAATAAAGAAAAAAAGAAAAAGTCCATTTTTTTTTTTTCGCTTTTATAAAAAAAAAATAATAAATTTTCATTAAAATTGGACCAATGGATCGTTTTTTCAGTCAGTCATTCATTGAATGATAAATCACTACAAGTGACGGAGATACGCGATTTAAATAACGGAAAATCCAATATTTTATAATTGTATCTAAAATGACTGGAAAAGTCGAAACAAGACCAGATATAATTTGATCATTCTGAGCAAATCCAAAATCCTTATAGACAGAACCAATCATTAGTTCCCAACCATGGGTCGAATGAAATCCTATACATAAATCCGTTAATAGAAGAATCGAAAAAGATTTTATTGTGTCACTTAAGTTATATAGAAATTCTTGAACCCAAGAGTTAAGAATAAAAAGTTCTTGATTACCCAGAATAGAATAAGCACTTAGAATAAAGAAACAAATTATATTTGTCGATAAGTGCAAAATCGTATGGATATGATCTTCGTTATACGTTTTTATTAATTGGATTGTTTCTTTGTGGATTCCAGTACGAAGATTTTGTAGACGTGTTTCCGAGTATTCCTTTAGCATTTCATCCAAGAAGAATAGTTCCTCAAATTCTATGAATTTTTTAAAAATACTCTTTTCTTTAATAGCATTTAAGAAAATTTCGGATTGCCTAGTATTCCACCAATTAGTAAACCAAGATTCCAGACTTTTCTTAAATGTGAAAGAGATACACCAGGGCAAAAAGAGTATAGATGTAAGATATAGAAGAGGAATGAATGCTTTCTTTTTTTCCATTTTTCGTCTTTAAGGAACTTAACTTCACCTCATTCGTCAACTACTCTATATGATAATAATCTTTCTATCAAGCATAAGTTCTATTACAAGTCATAGAACTTATGTATAGAAATCTATAATCTATTCCCGCGTTTTTTATTTGATTTGCAATTCGAGAGTTTTATTCCTTGCCTTGTTAAAAAATTTAGAAAGAATACAGAAATCAAATAAGAAATCGAAGCAATTACTCCTTTTCATGAATACACAAAAGAGCACTTCGGATAATGAATATTATAGTTGGATTTCGGAACTAAAGAGCGTCCCATCTATAAATATTTCAATTGGTCCACTCAAAAAATAGGCTAATTCTTCAGCTTTTTATGCAATTTTGAGTGGAATCAAATTCTTATGAATTCAAAAGTGGTACACCCAAGAATCTGGATATTTCTGCAGCTTTGTCTACAGTTTGCTGTACATACAAATTATCTTCAAGACGAGTTAAGGGAATAAGTCCATGTTCTATGGTATCCATACAAGCGATAATATAATAACTAACGTTACCAGCAAAAATATCTTTTTCTTTTTTTGCTATCTTTAGTCTAATGGACTTAATTTCTTTCATAGGTACTCGGAGAATAATATGACGATTTTTTCCAGGAAATCCCCAACGAATAAAACGTACTTCTTTTTCGTTTTTATCGAAAATATCATAACCACCACCCACATCCCATAAAATTATGCACCACAAATAAGAACTAATACAGATACCTGCGATTCCATAGAAAGACATCGTGGCCCCTTGTGGAATAAATGGAAAATTAATAATTTCCTCAGACAAAAATAAAAAATCCATACCAAGATAACTGAAAATTCCAACCAACAACAATCCTAATGAACCAAAAAAAACAATAAAAGCCCAGAAGAAGTTGCTTTTTCTTCGAGACCCTCTTACAAAGTATACCATTCGATCTTCTGATAGTTCTATTAGGGTCATATCTTATACTATTAAATTTTTGTTTTGTATTATAATAATATCGAAAAATACAGAAATGACTATAAATATAGAAATTACCATAAGCAATTATTATAATTGAATTGTGATTTATTAAATCAAAACGAAACTAACATATCTTATCTCTCTTTATTATTATTATATAATAATAATAAAAGAGAGAGAAATAAGATAGAAAGGTGGATTGGATCTTTTTTTTTTCAAGACCCATTTTTTGTTCTTTTTGTTTATGCGATATAACATAAACATAGTAATTTTCTATTTTTTTTTTTTCAATGGGGGAGAGATGGCTGAGTGGACTAAAGCGTCGGATTGCTAATCCGTTGTACAAATTTTTGTACCGAGGGTTCGAATCCCTCTCTTTCCGTTTCCATTGATGATTTGGTATTTTTTTTTGAACCTTTGGAACTTCTTTTTTTTTTTTTTCTTTTCCTTGTTGTTTGTTTGATTTTTTTATTTACTAGTTAAAGATGTAAAATAGAGAAAATCCTAAAAAAAGAATAAAAAAAATTTAAAAATCCAGCACAAGCAAGGAAAACACAGAATAAATTTTTTTTATTCTTCACGCCCTGGATTACGTCCTGGATCGTTAGATAGGAATCCGAATATAAAAAGCGAAACGAAGAATATCACTACCGTGTAAACAAATAGTTTTAGAGTAAGCATTATAAAATCTCCAAGATAATTAAAAAAAAAAACGACAAAGAAAGAGAATAGATTCTCTTATATATTTGATTTCCTTTAATATAATATTAAGTTAAGTTTCTAAGAAATGAAGTGATTTCGAGGAAATCAAAAAAAATTAGGAAATGGATTTGATTTTGAGTAAGAGTCGAGTCTTTTCGTACCATTATTAATAATTCCTATTACTCAAAATCTTCTTTCATATCCGCAATCTAGGTATTTATTATATTGGTGGCGGGCTCAAATTAAATTTAATAATAGGATTAGGATTTCTCAATAGAAAAAACATAGATGATAAGATGGTCGATATTTTTTGTGTCTATCAAAAAATTTCAATATTCGAATCGAGAATTTACACTGTAAGACTTATCTGATCTTAAAAATTGCTAAAATGTTCGTTGAATAAATTATGAATGAATGCTTTTAAGACATTATTCAAATTATGGATCTCATCGAAAACTTACAGCAGCTTGCCAAACAAAAGCTAAGAGAAAAAAGAGTACTGGTATTACTGGCATAATATCTACAATTGGATTCAAAAAAGCGTAGGCTTCGGGCAATTTCGCCGAGAAAAAACTACTTGAATAAAGGACGGAGTGAATACAAATACAGACCAAATTAAAGATGTTAAGCATAACAAAAATGTTGTTCTTTAAGAAAATAAATTTAATTCTTGCTTTTTTTGAATTAGAATCTTCATTTTTTTATTGTATTATGTAATTTGTATATATATGTGTATATCTTTTCTTATTACTTCTTACATATTAATAAGTAATAAGAAAAGAATGAATCAAATAAGATCCCTAAAATTTTTCTTTGATTTGAACTTATTCAATTCAAAATCTTTTCATTCTGAATTTTCTTCTGAAATCCAAAACTAGAAGAAATCATATTTTCATATAATATTTTAATTGAATTCTATGTAATGATCAATAAATTTAGTTTTATTCTATATTTAATTTAAGCATATCAAAATCCTAGCAACAATTTATTCTATAGAAATTTTGGAACTGGAATTGACGAACAACCAATATCAATAATAGTGTTTATTAGTATCAAATCAAAAATGGGGCGTGGCCAAGCGGTAAGGCAACGGGTTTTGGTCCCGCTATTCGGAGGTTCGAATCCTTCCGTCCCAGAACATATCCAGTCATTATGTATATTCTATTTGAATACAAATTGTATATTAGAATAAAGATTACTCCCCCCTTTTTTTTTTAGAACAAAAGAAAAGAGAGTAGAAAATTTATTCATACAATATTGAATTAATTTGAATTTGATTTTCTTCATTTTCGAAATTTTAAGAAATTATTCCGTTATATAGAAGAAAAACCTAGAAGTAAAAAAGATAGATTATTACATATCGATTGAATCGATGACTATTCACGATTTCATAATTGAATCAATTACATACTATATCCAAGTTAAGGGAATGTTATGGTAAAACTTCGTTTGAAACGATGTGGTAAAAAGCAACGTGCGATTTGAAAGACATGATTTGATTGGGTGTGGATTCTTACATCCACCATTTTTTTCTAGTATTCTAGTATATAGAAATCGAGATGCTCTTGACTCGACATCGTTTGTTCTGCTCCACTAGAACTTATTGTTTTTTTTTGGAAAGGGAGAAGGATTGATGATGTAAATATTACTAAATGATGGAGCTCGAGTTGATTCATTTCTCAGGGGCAAGTATCTAAGGTTAATGAAAATGAATAAATTAGAACAATTTCGTAAGTATCTTTTTTATAAAAAAATAGAAAGGATCCAATTAGAGCAAGGTTAAAAAAGAATAATAATAATAAAATTTAATTTGTTGGAATTGGTAAGACTATTTCGCTCAAAAGTGTATACGCGAGAATCAACTTTCTATTTGTATGATTCTTTCAGAGAAAGAAAAAAATGGTATGTTGCTACCATTTTTAAAAGGATTAAGGATTCTCGAAGTAATGTCTAAACCCAATGATTCAAGAAAAAACGAAAAGATCCTGGAACAAGTAAATACCATTTTTCAAATTGTCTCATCAATTCTCTTAGACAAAAAAATTCTAAAGAAGCACAGGCAAGAAAAGGGGATAGAGACCGCTCAATAAATGAAAAATACTTAATTGTTTTCCTTTGAGTTATTTGAGAATTTCACAATTTGAGTTATGGGGTTGCAAATAAGAGGAGTTATTTTTTTTTTTCAGAAAGAAAATAAAAAAAAAAAAATACTTAAACTATAATTTAATTGATTTGATGATTTTATTAATATATTTGACATCAGAATTTTATACATAAATATCATTTTCAATTTTCTCGAGCCGTACGAGGATAAAACTTCTTATATGTTTCTAAGGGGGGTGCATTGTTCATCTATATCTATCCCAATGAGCCGTTTATCGAATCGTTGCAATTGATGTTCGATCCCGAAGAGAGGGAAGAGATCTTCGGAGAGTGGGTTTTTATGATCCAATAAAGAATCAAACATATTTTAATATTCCTGTTATTCTATATTTCCTTGAAAAAGGGGCTCAACCTACAGGAACTGTTCAGGATATTTCAAAAAAAGCAGGTGTTTTTATGGAACTTAACCCAAATCAACAAACGAAATTCAATTAATGAAATAAAATAATGAAATAAAAAAAAGAGGGTGTGGATGACTTGGATATAGATTTATAGAACTCTTTTCTCTTTTATCCCCCCGCTCTTTTGTTCTATTCATACCTAGTTTTTTATTTCTTGTTGTTTCCATAGAATGTTCTTTTCTATAGCCAGAAAAATGAATGAACTATTCTCTATTTTCAAAAGAAAATAAAAAAAAATGGATAGAGATAAAAGATATAATATAGGAAAAAGCAAATGAATAATCACTAAATGAAGTAATTGGGTAGATAAATCCCCCATTATTTTTTTTTTATTTATTCATTATTGTTTATTTAAAATAGAATTTACGATTTTTTATTATTTATTTTCTTATTCTTATCATTTCTTTTTTAGAATATTTTTAATATTATTTTAAAAGATATTATTTTCTAATTAGATAGAGAATTAAAAAAAAAATTACAGCACATATAGTGATATATATAGTGAAATAATACTCCTGGTTCTTACAAAAAATCTTTTTTAATACCCACTTGCTCGTTATTATTATCAGTTACTAATCCTAGTGATTGGATTTATATATATATATTTGATAGTAAATAAATGAGATAGAATATTAAAATATAGAATATTTTAATGATTTTTTTATCGAATGACTATTCATCTATTGTATTTTCCTGTAAATAGAGGAAAAAACTCTATGGAAAAATGGTGGTTCAATTCTATGTCTATGTTGTTTAATAAGGAGTTAGAATATAGGTGTGGATTAAGTAAATCAATGGATAGTTTTGGTCCTATTGAAAATACCAATGTAGGTGAAGACCTCCAAATTTTAACCGATATGGATAAAAAAACTCATAGTTGGGATGATAGTAACAATTTGAGTTACAGTTATTTTAATTATTTTGTAGATGTCAGGAACATCCGTAATTTCCTATCTGATAAAACTTTTTTAGTTAGGGATAATAAGAGGAACAGTTATTCCATATATTTGGATATTGAAAATAAAATTTTGAAGATTAAAAAGGATCATTATTTTCTAAGTGAATCAGAAAGTTTTTTTTCTAGTTATAACAATTCTAGCTATTTGAATAACGTCTTTAAGAATAATGATGATCATTACATGTATGATACTAAATTTAGTTGGAATAATAACATTAAGAGTTGCATTCATAGTTATCTGCGTTCTGAAATATGTATTGATAGCTACGTTTTAAGTGATAGTGACAAATTCAATGATAGTTATTTTTTTGGTTACATTTATGGTAAGGGCAGAAATGGTAGTGAAAGAGAGGATTTTAGTTCTAGTATAATAACTAGCATGAATGAAACAAATGATATTGATTCGACTCGAATAGAAAGTTTCAATAATCTCGATGAAACTCAAAAATACAAGCATTTGTGGATTGAGTGCGAAAATTGTTATGGATTAAATTATAAAAAATTTTTTAAATCAAAAATGAATATTTGCGAACACTGTGGATATCATTTGAAAATGAGCAGTTCAGATAGAATCGAATTTTCGATTGATCCAGGTACTTGGAATCCTATGGATGAAGACATGGTCTCTCTGGATCCCATTGAATTTCATTCAGAAGAGGAACCTTATAAAGATCGTATTGATTCTTATCAAAAAAAGACAGGATTAACTGAGGCTATTCAAACAGGCACAGGTCAACTAAATGGCATTCCTGTAGCAATTGGAATTATGGATTTTCAGTTTATGGGGGGTAGTATGGGATCCGTAGTAGGTGAGAAAATCACCCGTTTGGTCGAATATGCTACCAATAAACTTTTACCTCTTATTCTAGTATGTGCGTCCGGAGGAGCACGTATGCAAGAAGGAAGTTTGAGCTTGATGCAGATGGCTAAAATCTCTTCTGTTTTATATAATTATCAAACAAATAAAAAGTTATTCTATGTATCGATCCTTACATCTCCTACTACTGGTGGGGTGACAGCTAGTTTTGGCATGTTGGGGGATATTCTTATTGCTGAACCTAATGCTTACATTGCATTTGCAGGTAAAAGAGTGATTGAACAAACATTGAATAAGGCAGTACCCGAAGGTTCACAAGCGGCTGAATATTTATTCCATAAAGGCTTATTTGATTCAATCGTACCACGTAATCTTTTAAAGGGAGTTCTGAGTGAGTTATTTCAGCTTCACGCTTTATTTTCTTTGACTCAAAATGAAAAATAAAAATAAGGTAGAACCAAACCAAAAATTCTTTTTTTTTTTAACTTCAAATAAAAAAATTATGAGACAAAAATCTAAAATTAAAATATACAACAGCAAAGTAATAAGATAATAATGGAAGAATACTAAAAAAAGGTGTATTATCATACATATATTTGTTTCTTCTGGAAATAGAAGACGAAATCAATCAATTTATTTAGTTCTACATTCTTTTTCTTTTATTAGATTTTATTTGTACTTATGATTCTATTATTTATTAATTTATTATTTATTACATTTTATTATTGATTTATTAAACTCTATACTCATTATATATTCACTTAGCTATAATCACTAGAATTCATATATACTTATACTAAGTATATATGAATTCTAGTGATTATAGACTATTTTTAGAACAATATTAATAAGAATAGTCAAAATATTAATATAACAATTATATATATAACATATATATATAACAGGTACAAATAGTAAATAGAGGTACCCATTCTATGATAAACTTACCTTCCATTTTTGTGCCTTTAGTGGGCCTAATATTTCCGGCAATTGCAATGGCTTCTTTATTTCTTCATGTTCAAAAAAACAAGATTTTTTAGATACGGGCAGTAGGGACAAATCTCATATATAAATTTAGATCTGGAAAAAACAATTAGATGAATTACTCCTAACGATTTAGTGCTAGTGGATGAAAGTTACTTCAGAAACAAAGAAAAAGAAAGTGAATTTGTTGGGGTTTTTATTTTGTTTTTTTCTACAGCCAGAACCTGGCTGTAGAAAAAAACAAAATAAAAAAATGAAATTGGATCCTTCGCCTTTTTGAATTTCATTAGGGGTCTCCTTAAGAAATATATCAACACTCTAATTATCATAATATTATGCTCCTATTTCTTAATTTACGCCTAATTGCTTTGTTCGACAAAAGGTACATTTATATACAATAATTGTATTGTAGCGGGTATAGTTTAGTGGTAAAAGTGCGATTCGTTCCACGGACCCCTTAATAGTTAAGGGATCCCCCATTTGATTCATATCCCGATCAAAAACTTTATTTCTTACTTAAAAGGGTTTCATCCT